CAATTTATCTTGCATATATATATACTATAAAAAATAAAAATTAAATATTTATTTAATTATGTATGTACAATTTTATTAATTGATCTCAATTAATCCCTCGTTACTGCTCAGAAGATAAGTAATAGGTAGGGATGACAGGATTTGAACCCGTGACATTTTGTACCCAAAACAAACGCGCTACCAAACTGCGCTACATCCCTTTCAATTGGTCTACAGTGTCATTGTAGAGAATCCCTGTCTTGTTTTCCACATCTTTATTTCCTACATTGATATACACAAACTATCTTATCATTTCTTCCTTCTTCCTTTTGGTCTCATATATCATATAACAAAAATATAATATGGTAAAAGACTTATATAAAGTATGAAATAAATATGAAATCTACCACAAAAAATTAATATTTTTTAGGAATTTAAGGCGGAAATGGACGTATTTTTTTCTTTTAATAAATATCTATTTTGTACATTTCAATTTGAATTAGGAACTCCGCGTACAAGTGGTAAGTCATTAACTACATATACACATCCGGTCATATATGTATTACCATTATGTATTACAAATTACAATAAAATTACAATAACGAATACAGAAAGAGGAGTTTTTAAAATGCGAGATCTAAAAACATATCTCTCCGTGGCACCGGTAGTAAGTACTCTATGGTTCGGGTCTTTAGCAGGTTTATTGATAGAGATCAATCGTTTTTTTCCGGATGCGTTGATATTCCCCTTTTTTTCATTCTAGCTATTGATATGGGAAGGGGGAAGAAGATTAGAGATACAATCAAATATCTGTAACTAATCCCTACCCCTCCCTTCTTTTTTTCTTTGTTTTTTCTTTTTTTACTTATTCTTTCTAAAAAAAAAAAAACAAAGAAAAAGCGGTTTCACCCTCAGTGAAACTATGAACTCGGGCTCAGGCTCAAATTAAATTAATAATAGAATGGAAATGCGGTGGTTGGGACAACAATATCATACAAGATACTTAACTGAAAATGAAATACTGTACGGCAATTAAAAATTATAAATATAGTTAGAAATCATTATATTACTTATTATTTATTACTATATTGATTGCAACAAAATATTTCTTTCATAATTTGATTTCGAGTTACCTGCTTCTATTTTTGTGTCCTTTCTTCTTCCTTGCTTCGGGTCGGAAAATTAAAGAATTGAGTGAATCAAAAACCAAAGGAGGTTCATGGCTAAGGGTAAAGATGTCCGAGTAACGGTTATTTTGGAATGTACCAGTTGTGTTCGAAATCGTGTTAATAAGGAATCAATGGGCATTTCCAGATATATTACTCAAAAGAATCGACACAATACGCCTAGTCGATTGGAATTGAGAAAATTCTGTCCCTGTTGTTACAAACATACGATTCATGGGGAGATAAAGAAATAGATCGAACCGATCGCTCGTGTGTCAGTCTTCCAAGGAAGATGAAAAATTACATATTATATATAACAATATATATATATAATTTATTTTCATTTATTTTTTAATTTATTTAAATATAAATAAATATAAACATTTATTTTTTAATTTATTTAAATATAAACAAATAAATATAAACAAACCAAATCCTATTTCGATCGGATCAAAGATGATGTAGAATTAAGAAATAGGATTGGGATTTTCAGGATAAGGAATAAACAAACCATGGATAAATCCAAGCGAATCTTTCTTAAATCTAAGCGATCTTTTCGTAGGCGTTTGCCTCCGATCCAATCGGGGGATCGAATTGATTATAGAAACATGAGTTTAATTAGTCGATTTATTAGCGAACAAGGAAAAATATTATCTAGACGGGTGAATAGATTGACCTTAAAACAACAACGATTAATTACTATTGCTATAAAACAAGCTCGTATTTTATCTCCGTTACCTTTTCTTAATAATGAGAAACAATTTGAAAGAAGCGAGTCAACCGCTAGAGCTGCTGGTCTTAGAACCAGAAAAAAAATAGGTTGACTCTTCAATTGAATTGAATCAAAATAAAATTCCAATCCAAACTCAAATGCGGATTGACTTTTTTTTTGTTCGAAAAATCGTAAAATCGAAATGTCCTGTCGTAAGAAAAAAAATGGGAGAAGAGGAATAAATATTTTTTATTTAATGGCTTTCTTCATTTTGATGACTTTATCATATTTTATCATACTAATTTCTACTCTACCTTCCCAGAGTTCATTCTCCAGGGAACTCCATTTAAACTATTCCAACGGATTCCTTCCAATCTCTTTATTTTATGATCTCATTGGAAATCATATAAAGACAACTCTTATTTAATATAGCTATTTGTGCAAGTATTTTACGATTAAGAAGTAACTGTCTCTTGTACAGATTGTTTATAAATTTACTATAACTAAAGTATACTTTATTCTCGCGAATTACTGCATTTATCCGAGTGATCCACAACCGACGAAAATCTCTCTTTTGTCTACCTCTATCCCGATGAGCCGAAACCAAAGCTCTTATTTTCTGTTGAGTAATAGTACGAGTAAGTCTTGAATGAGCCCCTCGAAAGGTTGATGCAAATAAACGAATTTTTGTTCTACGTCTTCGAGCTATATACCCTCGTTTAATTCTGGTCATTGAATAAATGAAACTTTGATGAATAACTAATCGATTTCCTTTCTTTCAGTTATTCCCTTCCCGTATCCTAGTCTATTAATAACAAAACGGATTCTTCCAATGTATAAAATTTTAATTCCAATGGCTTTTGCTACTATAACCTTCCCGACCACGATTTTTTTTTTTCTAGGTGAAATGCCTAGAAAAAAATTGTATTGATATTAGGTATCAAAAACACATAAAAGTAGTAAATATAAATGGATATAGTGGGTTTCATCGTTTCTATGGTTACTTCTTAAACGGTGAGGTCCTCTCTATACACCGGAGCCCTTCTTTCATTTAATCAATGTTATTGTTAACTTGTACAGTTCACACTCTTTGGCTCTACCCATAATTATCCAGTACGAGGTCTTTCACAATGAGATCCACTTATACAGTAACGGTATTTAATTATGAAGATTAGCTGAGTAGCTGACCCTGTTAGTCCGTTCTTGCAAGAGTAAGGCATAATTTTTCTGCTTTTTAAAATAGTATTTCCCCTGCTTAATGGATATCATTTGCTATCAATGGAGAATTCTTTCTCATCTTAAATTTAAAACGGAGTTGATTGGATTTGCACCAACGGAAACCATACATTTGATACCACAATAGAAGGATAGATCTTTTTGATTTTTAGATATTGAATGGAGTTCTTCCATTCTAGTCTATTCACTGGTACTGATCGTTGATACTGGATCAATTGTTTTCTTTCTTTTGTCCTAGCCCATGATCTGAACGAGTCGCACATACACCCTAGTACATGTTCCTCGTCGCTGAGGACATCCCCCAAGAGCGGGGGATTTCGTGACATTTCTGATTGGCTGTCTTGTGTTTCTAATAAGTTGTTTAATAGTTGGCATATTGAATCATATACATAATGGGCTGGTTTAGATCGATCTTAACCGGATGATTATGAATTATTTTATTTCTATATTAATAGATTAATGAATAGAATATTAATAGATTAATGAATAGAATATTAAATCCGGTAAGAAGATAAAATCTCAAATCACCAATTCGTCTGAAATTTTTGTTATTTTTTCTTTTTTATTCAGTCGCTACAAGATCAACAATTCCATGAGCTTGGGCTTCTGTTGCTGACATAAAAACATCTCTTTCCATATCTTCGGATACAACCCATAAGGGTTTGCCTGTCCTTTGTACATAAACCCTTGTGACGGTTTCGCGCAGCTTCAAAAGTTCTTCCGCTTCCAAGATAAATTCTCCCGTCTGTGCCTCATAAAAAGAACTAGCAGGTTGATGGATCATTACCCTGATGATATAACATAATAAATGTTTATTCTATCTCGCATGATGATAAGGTGAAGAGATAAAGAATAATAAAATATATAATTGAACAACCGTACAGGCATCTTTTACGCATTGCATACGGCTCTATAATGGAATTCGTTTTTACCTTACTTAAATATCAAATAAATTAAATATAGGGTCTATCAGACTCGGGTTGGTAAATGATCCAATAACCACCCTTCTTTTTGTTTTTGGAGTAGTTCAAAAATACTATGATGGCTCCGTTGCTTTATATATTTATTTCGTCTGTTATTTAGCAATCCCAAAGTTTTTTTTTTTTTTTTTTCAAATAAAAAAACAAGATTTTTTTTTTTTTTTCATATTCTTTCATAACCTAAATATTGTTAAGAGCCTCCCGGCGTGAAAACAAAAAAGTTTGTGACGCTGAAATAGGCCTCCCGATAGATTAGATAAAATCGGAAATACCTTTTATCTCATACTACTCTTTCGATACATAATTTAAGGGTTAAAAAAATTTATCATATCGAATTCGAAGTGCCATGCTATTATTACTTAATATTCATATTTCATATAGCGCGAAGGCATAGTCTTCTTTTTTCTCTCAAATCAAATAAAAAACTCATTGGCGCCAAGCGTGAGGGAATGCTAGACGTTTGGTAATTTCTCCTCCGACCAGAATAAAAGATCCCATTGAAGCGGCTAATCCCATGCATATTGTCTGTATATCTGGTCGCACAAATTGCATAGTATCATAAATAGCTACTCCGGGTATTACCCATCCGCCAGGAGAATTTATAAACAAATATAGATCTTTGGTATCATCCTCTATACTGAGATATACCATAAGACCAATAAGTTGATTCGAGATCTCGCTATCAACCCCTTGGCCTAAAAAAAGTAATCTTTCTCGATAAAGTCGGTTGATTGGGATAAAGTTGTATCCCTTAGAAACCGTACATGCACCTTTTGATGCATACGGTTCAACAAAAATAACGAAAAAAAAAAAAGAATCAATGTGTAGATGTAGATTCTAGCGCTTTCTTTTATTTTATTTTTTTTCATACCAGGCTTTTAACTTATAAAAAGGGGCTTTTCTTTCATTTTTCAAAAAAGATGGGTTTTGGCCTGTTTTGTTTATCTATAAAAAAAAATTACTAAATTTATCTAACTAACTTTTCATTGATGTATTGTTTCATCGAGATACAATCTCAATCGCGATGTAATTTTCTTGTTCCTGAATGGGCTTCTTCAATTTTTTTAGGTTTATGCTCTACTCCGAGTAAAGATCCGCCCGATTTGGATTTGCACATATATGACAAATGCCCCAATACCATGTCCTTTTGCTACGACTTCCTTTTTACAATTTATTTCATGTCTTACAACAGATATTCAATGCATTCATCATATTACTCGATTGATTAACAGTTTGAGATCACTTCTATTATAAATATATAAAGAAATAGAATATGATAGAAATAGTAATCATAAATAGATTTATTACCGGTTTTTTTCTAAACGGAGCCTGGATACTTCATTTTATTGGCCTAACCAAGATAACCATAAATTATTCTAATTGATAATATTAATCTGTATACCCTCCCGAAAAAATGGATCTAATTGAACTTCACGCTCCAAATTTTTGATAATTCAATCAATCTTTCTTGGGCGAAGGGGAGGATATCTCGATCGGGGAAGAGAATGGGGAAATACCATATGACCCAATATATCTGACAAGTCGCACTATATGTCAATCCACAATGCATCTTCCTCTCCAGGACTTCGAAAAGGTACTCTTGGAACACCAATAGGCATTAAATAAAAGAAAAATTAAGTACTATATCTCACTTTGATGTGAAAGCGTAACAATGGATTTAGTGTCCTACTAATATTGGCCTTTATCATATTTTATCCATAGATTGACTAAGTTCATAAAAAAAGATAAAGAAGACAAAATTAATAAAGGAAAATTATTACAAATAAGTCCTTTGAATGATGAACAAATATATATATGCATTCACTCATATAAAATGGTATCAACCCCCTACCATTGCGTATTGGTACTTATCGGGTGTAGAATAGATCTGCTTCTTTTTGTTCCTACGAACAAAATAGTTTCATTATTACTAAAAGTAATTGAAAAGAATCAAACAAATCAAACAAATATTAATTCTTTCCCCAAGATAATCCACTAAAAAGAGGGTCCACAGCATAGTTTTTTCCAATGCAATAAAGTTACATTGTGTCTATTTTTCATTGATAAAGGGGTATTTCCATGGGTTTGCCTTGGTATCGTGTTCATACCGTCGTATTGAATGATCCCGGTCGTTTGATTTCTGTCCATATAATGCATACAGCTCTGGTTGCTGGTTGGGCCGGTTCGATGGCTCTATACGAATTAGCAGTTTTTGATCCTTCTGATCCTGTTCTTGATCCAATGTGGAGACAGGGTATGTTCGTTATACCCTTCATGACTCGTTTAGGAATAACCAATTCATGGGGCGGTTGGAGTATCACAGGGGGTACTGTAACGAATCCGGGTATTTGGAGTTACGAAGGTGTGGCCGGGGCACATATTGTGTTTTCGGGCTTGTGCTTTTTGGCAGCTATCTGGCATTGGGTGTATTGGGATCTAGAAATATTTACTGATGAACGTACAGGAAAACCCTCTTTGGATTTGCCTAAGATCTTTGGAATTCATTTATTTCTATCAGGGGTGGCTTGCTTTGGTTTTGGTGCATTTCATGTAACAGGATTGTATGGTCCTGGAATATGGGTGTCCGATCCTTATGGACTAACTGGAAGGGTACAATCCGTAAATCCAGCGTGGGGTGTGGAGGGTTTTGATCCTTTTGTTCCGGGAGGAATAGCCTCTCATCATATTGCAGCAGGGACCTTGGGCATATTGGCGGGTCTATTCCATCTTAGTGTACGTCCACCTCAACGCCTATACAAAGGATTACGTATGGGAAATATTGAAACCGTCCTTTCCAGTAGTATTGCTGCTGTCTTTTTTGCCGCTTTTGTAGTTGCTGGAACTATGTGGTATGGTTCAGCAACTACCCCGATTGAATTATTTGGTCCCACTCGTTATCAATGGGATCAAGGATACTTCCAACAAGAAATATATCGAAGAATTGGTGCTGGGTTGGCTGAAAATCAAAGTTTATCTGAAGCTTGGTCTAAAATTCCCGAAAAACTAGCTTTTTATGATTACATCGGCAATAATCCGGCAAAGGGGGGGTTATTCAGAGCGGGCTCAATGGACAACGGGGATGGAATAGCTGTTGGGTGGTTAGGACATCCTATCTTTAGAGATAAAGAGGGGCGCGAACTTTTTGTACGTCGTATGCCTACTTTTTTTGAAACATTTCCGGTTGTTTTGGTAGACGGAGACGGAATTGTTAGAGCCGATGTTCCTTTTAGAAGGGCGGAATCTAAATATAGTGTCGAACAAGTAGGTGTAACTGTCGAGTTCTATGGCGGCGAACTCAACGGAGTCAGTTATAGCGATCCCGCTACTGTGAAAAAATATGCTAGACGTGCTCAATTGGGTGAGATTTTTGAATTAGATCGTGCTACTTTGAAATCCGATGGTGTTTTTCGTAGCAGTCCACGGGGTT